TGATAATCGTCAATTAAAAGGAGACATTTTCTCCATTTTTGTTATAGCTATTGCAGCCGCTGAAGCAGCTATTGGCCCGGCTATTGTTTCATCAATTTATCGTAACAGAAAATCAACTCGTATTAATCAATCAAATTTGTTGAATAAATAGTCTTCATCATAGAAATGGAAATTCAAATATTCCTAAATAGTAGGTTTGATACGGGTAAGGTTTGCTCGTATTTGAAAAAACATACGAAATCAAAGTATTTTGGTCCTCGCTCATAAACGAATTTGGAAGTAGATTGATTCTGATCACTCATCGATTCGTCTGGTATCTAAGTATAGGATTCATTTAGAAGTTAGTTTACTAGACCGAAAATTTATGACGTTCAAAAATGTATAAATCCAATGTCACATTCAGTAAAGATTTATGATACATGTATAGGATGTACTCAATGTGTCCGCGCTTGCCCCACCGATGTATTAGAAATGATACCCTGGGACGGATGTAAAGCTAAACAAATTGCTTCAGCTCCAAGGACCGAGGACTGTGTTGGTTGTAAGAGATGTGAATCTGCCTGTCCAACGGATTTCTTGAGCGTTCGAGTTTATTTATGGCATGAAACAACTCGTAGTATGGGTCTAGCTTATTAATAGGTTCGATAAAACTCTACTTGAATCCATTTTCTTTTTTTTTTTTACCGACAAAGCCCGTGCTCAAAATATTTTCATTTTATTTTGAGCACGGATTTTTCTGGCCCAAGTGTATCTTGTCTTTACCACGAATCATTTTCCTTTCTTAACAATAATTGTTGTTTTACCAATATTTGCAGGTTCTTTAATTTTCTTTCTTCCGCATCGAGGAAATAGAGTAATACGATTGTATACTATATGTATATGTATATTAGAACTTCTTCTAACGACTTATGCATTCTGTTATCATTTCCAATCAGATGATCCATTAATCCAACTAGTGGAAGATTATAAATGGATCAATTTTTTTGATTTCCATTGGAGATTAGGGCTAGATGGACTTTCTATAGGACCCGTTTTATTAACGGGATTCATCACTACTTTAGCTACTTTAGCGGCTTGGCCAGTTACTCGAGATTCTCGATTATTTCATTTCCTGATGTTAGCAATGTACAGTGGGCAAATAGGGTTATTTTCTTCTCGGGACCTTTTACTTTTTTTCCTCATGTGGGAGTTAGAATTAATTCCCGTTTATCTACTTGTATCCATGTGGGGAGGAAAAAAACGTCTGTACTCAGCTACAAAATTTATTTTGTACACAGCAGGGGGCTCCGTTTTTCTTTTAATTGGAGTTCTGGGTATCGGTTTATATGGTTCTGCTGAACCAACATTAAATTTTGAAATTTTAGCCAATCAGTGCTATCCTGTGGCCTTGGAAATAATATTATATATTGGATTTTTTATTGCTTTTGCTGTCAAATTGCCAATCATACCCCTACATACATGGTTACCAGATACCCATGGAGAAGCGCATTATAGTACTTGTATGCTTCTAGCCGGAATCTTATTAAAAATGGGAGCGTATGGATTAGTTCGGATCAATATGGAATTATTCCCACACGCTCATTCTATATTTTCTCCTTGGTTGATGATGGTAGGCGCAATGCAAATAATCTATGCAGCTTCAACATCTTTCGGTCAACGGAATTTAAAAAAAAGAATAGCCTATTCCTCTGTATCTCATATGGGTTTCATAATTATAGGAATTGGTTCTATCACCGATATGGGGCTCAACGGAGCCCTTTTACAAATTATCTCTCATGGATTTATTGGTGCTGCCCTTTTTTTCTTAGCGGGAACGACTTATGATCGAATACGTCTTGTTTATCTTGACGAAATGGGTGGAATAGCTATTCCAATGCCAAAAATATTCACGATGTTCAGTAGTTTTTCAATGGCCTCCCTTGCATTACCGGGTATGAGTGGTTTTGTTGCCGAATTACTAATCTTTTTTGGACTAATTGCTAGTCCAAAATATCTTTTACTGACAAAACTCCTAATTATTTTTGTAATGGCAATTGGAATGATATTAACTCCTATTTATTTATTATCTATGTTACGGCAGATGTTCTATGGATATAAGATATTTCATACCCAAAACTCTTATTTTTTGGATTCTGGACCACGAGAGTTATTTCTTTCGATATCCATTTTTTTACCCGTACTAGGTATTGGTATATATCCTGATTTCGTTCTTTCACTATCAGTTGAAAAAGTTGAAGTTATTCTATCTAATTCTTTTTATAGATAGTTTTCATGAATAAAAAAATCTTATCATTTTGAAAATGTTCGTTGTATAATGACAAAAAGAAGGCTTTTCTTCTTATCTTACGTTAGAAATTGGAACTGGCGAGAACCCGGTGAATCAAATATTCTAGTGATTCACCGGATTCTCACGAGTTAACACAAAGTTTTTTATCTGATATGTGTTGTACGCTTTTCTATTCCTATTGGTAAGAACCCCTCTTCTTGGATTCAATTAGATGTTAATGTAAATGAACCATAACTATGTAGTCCTATTCCTAAAAGATTGACCCCAAAATAACATATCCAAATTATAAGAAATCCAATAGACGCCACAATTGCTGAATTTATACCCTTCCATTTTCTATTTGTTCGAGTATGTAAATAAATCGCGAATACCATCCAAGTAATAAAAGCCCAAGTTTCTTTTGGGTCCCAACTCCAATAGGATCCCCATGCTTCGTTAGCCCAGACTGCTCCAGAAAGAATTCCTACGGTTAAAAAGACAAATCCTAGACTAATAACCCGATAACTCCAATAATCCAATTGTTGAATCAACTGCGACCTGTAATAATTCTTTGGAGAAAAAAAAGAAGTGTTTTGTAAAACATTACTTCGTTCATTCATGTATTCAATTTCACGAAAGAAAAATGACTCATTAAAATTTATTAAATGATTACGCATACAGAAAAACTTTCTGTTTTTTCTAACTGTAATGACTAGAAGTGATACTGATAATAATGATCCACCTAAAAGGGCTGCATAGCCTAATATCATCATACTTACGTGCATTATTAACCACTCAGATTGAAGAGCGGGTACTAATATTGTAGATTCGTGTATTTCAGTTAAAAGACCTGACGTAGCAAAGCCCTGGGTAAAAATAGCACTTGGCCCAATTATTGTGCTTAGAATATTTTGATTTTTTTTGAAATATGGAATTATATGAATAAGAGAAAAACTCCATGAAAGGAATATTAATGATTCGTATAAATCACTTAGTGGAAAATGTCCTGAATAAATCCAACGAGTAACTAATAATCCTGTTATACAGAAAAAAGTAATTATCATGCCCTTTTCGGATGAATGATATAGTTTTACGATTTCATCAACTAAAAAGGTTATCAAATAAATTGTAATTATAATTGAAACGATCGAAAAAGAAATATGAGTTAATATATGCTCTAAGGTTGAAAATATCATAAAATTAAAATGAAAAAAGGACTCCCTTAATTATAAACTCGAAATCGGGAATTGAATTCATTATTCATTATAGGATCTATTTACTTTTTTTAGGAGATGACATGCCGCTACTCGGACTCGAACCGAGATGCTCTAGCACTGCTTCCTAAGAGCAGCGTGTCTACCGATTTCACCATAGCGGCTTGTCTTGAACTCATAATAACCTATGAATAAACAATCGTCTAGATTTAAGATGCAATCTTTTTTAGGAACGATTCAAATTGCTGAATAAAAATTCGTTCAAATAGGTATTTGAAGGTTCATTATTTTAGTTTAAGGCTTTAGTTTTCTTGTGTATTTTATACTCACAACTCTTGATAGTCCGACTTTAACTTAAGGGGCAGAACTCCCCACAAAAACATTTTTTTTAATGAACTCTTTTTTTTCTTTCCAAAATCGAAACCAAAAAAATTAATTTGACTACGTAACAAAAAAAAAAAAAAAAGAACTCATTTTGACTCATTCAAAATTGACACTGAAATATATTTTCACTAAGTGGTTTTGAGTGGATTTATGATCAGATATATATGAGTCTGTATAGGAATTCATAGAAAATGGAAAAGTAAAAGTAAGAAAGTTACACAAAAAGGTTTCGAATTTTAATCAATTAGTTTCAGTGATTTTAGTAACGAAAGATTTTCGTTACGCCTTTCTAAGTGTATCTATAGAAAAAACCTTACAGTATTGTAACAAATGGGTTGATGGGGACTCCCCGCCTTGCAAATGAGAAAATATACTAAAAAGTAGACTTCGTATCCTGTATTTTTTTGTCAACAAAAAAAGTCTTCTTTTTTTTTTTTAATTCTATAAGGTAAACAGAAGAATTTTTATTCTACATATTCTAAGAGGGGAACAAATTCCATTCCCTCTTGAATTATTCAATAGGAAATGGAAATAGGGAATTTGATTTTCGAAACGAATTGAGTCAATTTTTGAGCCAGACCAGTTTAGATTATTCTAACGTGTTAGGTTTTATTTCTTATTTTATTTGTTTGTCCTACAAAGAAACTTTTTGAATTCCCGGTAGAAAGAGATTTCCCTAAGGAAAACGCTTTTAACGCTGCCCAGTACCCCTTCCTTTTCCAAAAATTTTTACGAATACGCTTTTTTGATGCAGAAGTACGTTTTTTTGGAACTGCCATTTAAATAAAAATTAAGAGATTTCTCAGTGCTATAGCTGGATGTGAAAGACATCTATTGTTCAAAAAAAAATGCCGCTTTCCTAATTCATTATCTATTTCTTTTCTAGAAAAAGTTACTAAAAAAAAAAGAATAGATAAGATGAGTGAAGATATCGGAAAATCATAGAAAATATTAATAAAAATAGGAAAAAGAAGTATATTCTTTTTTTTTAGTAACTTTTCGAACTTGGGAAAAAGGTCACTAATTTGACTTGAATTTTCAAATTCGAAGTAGACTATCAGAAGTAGACTAGAAATTAATTTATTTCTTTCATATGATTTGACCAATTGTAACTTCTTGATTTGAATAATTGAAGT